ATGGTGGTTAGCTAAAAAGGGGGGAGAGAGGAGAGCCTTGGGGTACGCTCACTTCTGCATTTTTGTTTAGGTTCTCGAGATTATCAATCGCTCTTTTTAGTGGGGGAGGAATAGTACATGAATAAATGGCCGTTCTCAGACGAGGGAATCGTTCCTCTATAAAAAAAATAGGCTAGAATGCTTCTATTGATGGTAAGAATAGAGCTTTCACGTCTGCGCATAGAATCGTTTTTTGCCCTTCCATTCTGTTCTTACCATATCATGGGTAGTTGGGTCGGGATCCGTGTGATGGTTCGAGAGTAGTTTAAAATATTCTTCGCATCCCCAGAGAGATACATTGTTGCCATTGTGACTTGGTCGTCAAAAGGGGCACGCCTTAAAGTACTCTTCCATGTCCCAGGGGTCTTCGAGCCTTGGCATTTTGAATCCCGTTGAATGGCTGTGGTTCCGGGGCTCAAATGCGTCTGGAGTCGCCAGGTGAGACATTCGGTTCACGAACCGGAAACCTATCTCCACAGCAAGCTCCCCGGCCCGTCACGCTTTGGACATCGCCACCGGGATCGTTGAGGCCCCATGAAGATGGCTCTCCTTCACTGGGAAGACGCGGTACTCATTAGCGAGCGTCTGGTGACCAACGATTCCTGATTCTCCTGCCTTTCCGCCATAGTCTACACTTGTCCGTCCAAATGGTCGACCTTGCCATCAAATTGGGTCACTCGATCCTTGAGTCTTTCAATCCATATGGGAAAGCACTACTTCTTCAAAGAAGAAAGGACTAGAGAGTGTCTATTCGTTGGGAATCCTATTCTATTTATTAGAATTCTAATAAATAGAATTATATAATATGGGAGGGCTAGCGAAATAGATCTCTTTCAGCCACGTCACCTCTAGCTCTATCCCACTAAAACCTCTTGCTTGAGTAACTGTGCCTTGATTGAAAGGATAAATACTCCAGCTTTCCAACCAGCTTCCTTCAGGCGTAGAATCCATGCCGTAATTATGCTTTCTTCTGGCTGGCTTGATCACAGACTTTCTTTTTATTTATCACATGCTTTAAAACGGATTGTTTACCAGAAGAGGTTGTTCCTTTATCTTCTGATCCCAGCTGTGCTCTCCAAGTCCTCCATCTCCTGCCGCCAGTCAGGAATAGAGTGAGGCTAATTCTGTATGTGTGCTAAGTACTTCCCTTTCTATTAGTATTAGCTAGGTATATTGCTATTGAGGTATAGCCCTGAGTACCGAAACGATTGTGTAAGAGACTCGGTGCTTCTTTCTCTATGCTATCTTTTATAGGCATGCATTGGTGCATATTCCTTTTTAGGACTACTCTCCTTGGTATCAACCGCTCTTTTTCTATAACCTCTTTTGGAAGAGAATCTAATAGGTTGTACGTACCCCAACCCCAAGCTGAGCTAAAAGTATGATGAAACCAGTGGCCCTTTCTATTGTGCAAGCAAGATTAGTTGGATTAGCCCACTTTTCTGTAGGTTATATATTCACTTATGCTGCTTTCTTAATTGCCTCTACATCGGGTAAATTTGGTTCATTTTAATGTGTTGTATCCGCGATGATATCATTTCTTTCTTTCGGAGGGGTGGCCCAATCACTAATAGATCTCTCAACGAGAGCCTCATTCTGTCTAGAGGAAATTGCTTCGGTGGATCCAGTTGATTAAGTCGTTGTGTCCGTCGATACCCACCTGCTTGGAGTTAAGAAGGCACGTGCCCTCACGCATAATATCCATACTTTTTTTTTAGTAGGAAATGAGAAGCTTGACAAGAACGCACAATTCAGACATAACATAGAAGGTTGAACACAATGCCTTAAGTGTGGGAGGGAAGCACTCTCTTTTGTCTTTTTGCCCAAGATCTCCTTCGGGAAGGAACGAAACCTTGACTAACCTTTCCCTACCCGATCAAAGCACCCTTTTTAGAACATAAAAGTTTTGTTTGCATTGGGAGCCCCTATCATATTTCAATAACTGCAGTTAGTTGTAACAAGGTCTCCCGAAATGATTTCAAGAGGCACGTACCCAGCCGTGGATTCGAACCCAACTCTTCCAGGGCTTCTTCATCTTATAAGATGACGGCAACATCCTAGATAAGATCTACGATTCCGATAACGTAAGCGATAGGTCATCAACGACAATTGTGGTATAGTCGCTGTTGTCGCTTCGCTCCCTTTGCCACCGGGCATCGAGATCAAATCCAGAGCTCAAACCTATATTGTGCGAGATCTTTAAACGAGGAAATTCAACGATAGAACAAGAGCGAGCCAAAGAGAAAAAAGATCTCTTCAAAAAAATTTGAAAACCCGAAACTGGCTGGAGGAACGGATCCTTTCTTCGTCACAAGTGTGCTTGGAATCTCAGTTTTTGGGCTCTAATGCCGGAAAGGGGATGGCTAATGTCCGGTACTGAGCCGATAGCTTGAGACCGATCCCGGCTCAACACTGCTAATCAGAAGACGCCCTCCTCACTTGGAGCCGTAGCCGTAGTCTGGTTGGACTTCCTGACCCCTTATTTATTCCATTTAATATTCATTCGATTTGGAATAGCTCTTTTTCTCTGCTACTGCTATGGGAACCCAACGGAACTGGCACTCTGTATGTGCTGCTATGATAGTAAGCTCTTCCTGCTCTCTTATGCCGTTACGCTTACTTGAGCTAGCTCTTATCGGTAAAGAAATTAGATTACCGGACGGAGAAAAGAAAACTAACTAACCTTAGATCTCGGGTCGGCTATCGGTAAAGGAAGCATAGGCCTCTAACTCGGTTCATTCCCTAAATGGTAATGGTAGGTAGGCCGGTACCCCTTCTTTGGTTCTTACAAGGTAGGCTCGTGCCCGAGTTCACTCGTGAAAGAAAGGTTCTAGCGGTAAAGTAAAGAAAATCCTCCCTTCTTGCTTCCTTCTTCCTTAGGGTACGTCCCCTATTGCCTTTCATTCGGAAAAGGAATTTTCTGCACTGGCTTCGTTGCCCCGTGAGCTACTTACTTTCACTATTTCTTCCTTTGACTTTGAGGAAGGCAAGTGCAGATGATAGAAGAACGAACAAAGGATTCAGGCACGACTCCAATGCTTGACGGATAGAAGCAATCTTCCCCACTCGGGACTGGACGACTTGAGCACTGAATCCTATTCATATAAGAGATTTTCCTTCTTACTACAGTACTGGATCGTGATCCAATCCGGTTATTGGCATGGCAAGTATAAAATTCCGTTTATAGAAGAAGCTGCTAATCTTTCTCCTTCACCTGACCACAGAACTAATCAATCAACCTTGACCTGGACTTCCCATCTTCCCCACTTGATTCAGCTTGAAAGCGGAAAAGAAGCGACTTGAACACATCCTTCAGCGGGAAGCCCGATGGAATGCTTTCACGCCCTAAGAAGGAGTCACGCAAAGAGAAGAGGTTGCTTCGCTTCCTAAGAATTATTCCTATTCCAAAACCTAAACTTGCTCACTACCCCCTTACTGATACGGCTAACAACCGTCTTAAAGTGAGATTTGAATTCAGTTTCTCCTTCGACTGAGAAAGTTTCTCTTTCGGCTGAGCCTTTGGTCGAGTCCCTATTCTATAGGATATAGTTTCAAGAGCCCTTGCTATATAGACACTTTGTTGCAAACAATCCCATCTGTCTGTGATAGCTCCATCCTAAACTTCGATTGAATGAAGTCCTTCTGAACTGGCATCATGAATTGGATTCGAACCAATATCTCTGCTCCGGGCGACTTTCCCTTTAGTCGATCATGATGGGATGACCCTGCTGCCCAGGATCTCGGCATCCCTCCCACCTTTCGGTGGGATATTCGCCTTTACCTTTCCCTCCCTAAGTCCGTCGGGCCGACGACAACCCGCGGCAATCATACAAGGACTAACGAGATCTCTCTCTCCCTCACTTTTTGGCGCCAAAAACCTGTCAGCCTGGCCAGGGCGCACAGAGGTCTGTCCCGGTCTAGTTAAATACCAAAAAACCTTTTTACCCGCTTTCCTTTCGGACAGCGGCTTTCTTCTAACGCCCTCTTTCTGGAAACCGCGTGCGCTCTCTCGTAAGGATAGAGGCTAGCTTTTCTGGCAGTAAGTCTGCATCCGTTTGGTCCAATTCTCGTTGGATGCCTTGCGTATAGGCCGGATACATTTCTTTCTGCTGCAGAAACAGCAAAAAGCCATTCAATTTGGCTAATTTCGTAAGGGTTTCGGGGTCCTTAATTTCCCCTGGAATGTGCACAACGCTGGCACAGTAGAACGGGGAGTCCAAAGCTTCCCATATATGTTCATTTGGAACAGGTATCCCCTCAAGAACAGGTCGCCCCTCCAGAACAGGGTGACTTTGTGAAACGGCACCCGAAGACACTGGCGCGGAGCCTGATGGAGCCATATACGTGGCCTCGGTAGCTAGGAGGGCCCTCAGAGTTAAAACAATAGCAAAGGCTATACCCCCCGAGCATCCCATTTTCTTTAACAAGAAAGAGAGGGCGCGACCCCCCAAAAGGTGCCCTACTCTTGAAACCCAGTAAAAAAAAAAATCCATACAAGACATTTTCACACAAAACAAAGAAAAAAACAAAACGATAGTAAAATGAATAATGTTTACCATTCGATTATTCACACAAACCCTTCGATGACTTATCGGCTGCCTTGCTTTAGGAAGAGTTTCACGAAAATGGAGACGAACCGGAATAACGTCCGATCTTGTTTCTGGATTGAGTAGAAAAGGGATATATGATCGTTTTCTTCTTCTGTGCATCTCTGTGATGGGTAAATCTCCATGAAAAATGGACAACTTTCGTGTAGTTTGTGATTGAATGTAACTGTTAAGATTTTTTCTCGAATAAATCTTTCTCTTAATAGATCTCTTCTTGTTTCTCAATCTTTTGAGAATGCGGCGTTGTATTATTGTAAGTTCTCTGTTCCAAACATTTCCTGAAAGTAGACGACAAGTTTTAAATCTTAATGCAGGCAAGGCATATCTCGTTGAATCAGTCTTTTTCGCCACATCGCGTATAACAGGAATCGAACCCCCTCTGCTGCTGTCGGGCGGATGGAGAATGCAATACTTCGACTCAGCAACTTGAACTTGTTAGGAGTGGGGTTTAGCTTGCCCCTTTATTCTTATTAGTAAGATAGATGTGGAACCCTATTAATATTAATTAATAAGGTAAGCTTCCACCTTTCTTCAGCTGGTGCGCAGGAGCGCACTTACGTTTTCCCCTTACTAGTCAAGGGCTTTTATGAGTAGAGATCTCCCGCCAGCTCTCTTCCTATCACTTCACTTCGTTCGAGAAATCTGATCTCACCGGACCGGGCGAAGGGGAAAGAAGGTATGGGAACAACAAGGGGAGAGGGCTCGTAGCCCCCCTCCCCCTCTTCCCCACGCCTATTTGTTCCCCCAGCCCCGGAGAGATGCAAAACTCTTTTTTTAATGAATAGATAGAGCCATGATACATTCCGGAATATTGTAAAGGTAAATAGACTCTTTTCGTCCCCTTTTCGATGTCTGCCTGAGGACCTATGTGAATGTTTTGGAATGGGGATGTTCGCCTTTTGTAACAAGTAGACCCACGATACGGACTAATAGGTGTTCCTACTCTTACCCGTAAGTAAGATCTATTCATAGTGGGTCAGTCCCCCGCAGCACGGCTTCTCGCTTTTCATGAATATGTCCCCCCTCTGCTTATGTGAGTTTGACCCGCCTTTGACTCTGCTTGCTTCTGACTCCCTATGAGCTGACTTTATCGGGGGGTCGGTGGGATATGGGAGCCTCGGCTCATGCATTGGTTTACCGAAATCATCTCTGCTCTTCCACTTCCTTCTATTCAAGATTCTTTATCTGGAACTGGTTATTTCCTTTTATGCGGTTCGGGCGTGATGGCTCTCGGCTTTCGTGACATTTATTTATGGTATCCTGGTTTTATAGTAGTGATTGATTGACTGAGCCAAGACTGCATCTGTTAGTCGATTTCCCGAGAGAATATCAAATAAGACATCGGCGAATTGTTAAATTCAAGTTTTTTTATTGTATAAGTCAAGTACTTAATAAGATAAGTAAAAGAATCCCGGCTTTTTGCTCTTTGAATATGACTCTCACTGGGCAATCAGAAATTCCTCACTTCATGCAGTCGTAAGGCTTTCAGTCAAATCGACTAAGGGAAATAGGTAAGAAACCCCTTTTCATACAATAATATGCCAACCGGGCTTACTATACGGAATATAAGACCTCAGGGCAAAGCCAATTTCCCCGAAAGCTTGGAAAGCGGGAAAGCATTCCACCTTACAACAAGACTTGCGTAGGAAAGAAAACAAAGTAAGTCCTCCATTAGGTTGTCCCGGGCCCGTCGATTACAGATCGTCGTGGGCTCAAACCAGCTCTCGTTAAGCCAGAAAACCTTCGCTTGGCCCATTCCATTGGGTTTCAAATAAGAAAGATTATCTACAAACTACATATTCAAAAACTGTGAAATCTTTATTTCATTATTAAGAGTTCACGATCTATGGGGCCCTCGGCGGACGGCTAAGAATGTCCATTAAAAAGAGCGGACCAATGGGTCTTCAAGCACGAATAGAACGATCTAACGGGGTATGCAACCTAGAGAGATGGCCGTATCTCTTTGATGAATGTGGTATTGAGGTTCGGTTCATTTTGAAAAGAGGTCCGTCTTAGGGGTCGAATGGTTGAATTGAATACAAGTTTTCTCTTTAATCCAATCTAATTAACTGAGCTTCTTTTAGAATAGAGCGGGTAAAGGACCAAGTTTTTTTGTCACTTTCTTCTTTTATAAACTTCTTCACTAAACTAAATTCAAAAAAGCTGTACTGACTAGTGTGAACTTACGGATTGAGCTGTAAACGGTACCTTTGCTGGGAAAAAGCAAGCGTCTGATCAGATCAATCAAGTTAATCAAGGACGGACGAGTGACGATTGGCTGAACGTACTTTGGCAGCTCCTGGTTCCGTACTAGTCTGACAGATTCTCATCGGTGTCAAGCCACGTTTCGATACCCGCGAAAAACAGGGGTCGGGTCGGTCCGTCGTCATAAGCAAGACAGGACACCACTTATTAAAAAAGAATCAAGAATGACTAATAATAAGAAAGAGTTAAGGGCCTCCAAGGCCTATAAATAGAAGCTTCTTTCAGTTGTTTACTTAATATGTTGTGTTTAGTTGTGTTGTTTGGCTGGTTTGTCTATGTGTGCGTAAGCTTCCTTTTGGATGTACTTCCCATGTAACGGCTATTAATGAATAAAAAGTGCCGGTCTGCTTTGTGCAGAAAGCTTCCATGCCTCGCTATCCTATCTTATTACTCGTACAACAACTATGGCAGCCAAGAGCGCTGCTTATTCCCCTTCATCTTTAGATGCTTTCTGTACTGCTCGATGCGAATAATAGCCCTAGTTCTAGTTAGTTCATACTACCCGCTCTCGCTTACTTGCCTGCTGGCTAATGTCTTTCCTTATTGGGATTTCTTTCCTATTGCTTGTCTTCCTGGTTAAGAAAGCTTTCAAACAAAAATGCAGGTTATATATAAGAATCTCTCTTAAAACGTTGACAATAATGTTATTGATTGATATTTTTGGTACTTGTTGGCAATTCAATGATGTGTCTTACATCTGAGGTATCCTAAATGCGAGCTAGATATGCTGACTGATTTCTGGTCTGTCTCATGATCACTATTCAGAGGAAGGAGAGAGAAATTGTCATTTTTCCCATAATGTCACGAACAAGGAAAAGGTTATTGCTAAATTATAGCTCAGGAAAGAGCACGTAACTAAACAACTCTCCTTATCCAGAAAGCGTAAGGGCTTTCACTTAATTAAGTCCATACTAAGGTGAGTGTCGAGCTGGCCGGATCTGTAAGACGTCATCCCGGAGAGGTTGCGAGGAGGGTGATTTTGAGGAGGAGAGGGAAGTGAGGATAGAGATGAGAGAAAGAGGAGCAGCCCCCATGTCTTTCAGAGAGATAGATAGGGAAGGTAGTACCGCCAAGGGAAAGGAGATGTCCCTGTGATGTAGAGGGTGTACTGGCTTGGGGTAGGAAAGCAAGGACTAGGCTAGGCTGTCGAGTGACGATTGGCCGAGGGGAGTTCCATCATGTAGCTGGGTACAAATAAGCCAGTAAAAGACAAGTAGAAGCCAGTGAACGAGGAGTAGTAAGGGTACGACGAAGCCAGTGGGGTACGTAAACGAGGACGGATCACATGGTTTTGTACTGGTCAGCTTTGAGCTGTCGAGTGAGGATTGCTCTATCTCTTAATCTCTTAAGAAAGGGGCTTTTCCAAAAACCCTGCCTTATTATTTTATTAAAAGGGGAGTAGTCTCTGATGTGCGCTCTATTATTGGCTCCTATTCTGCTCTATTATTGCGTCCTATTCTTGAGGGGGTGATCGGGGTTAAGCCGCGTGGTGATACCCGCGAAAAAAAAAGACTATTCGCTCTTTGGGGTGGGCCTTTCGTACTCCAATCCGTACGGGGAAAGGACAATTATTCAATAAAAAAATCTAGTGGATGGGGTTCAATATTTATGAAAAGCCAGGGTGGAAATGATCCTTGTTAGGGAACCAAGACAAGAATTCTTACTAATAATAAGAAAGGGTTAAGGGCCTCCAAGGCCTATAAATAGAAGCTTCTTTCAGTCTCTATTTGGCAAAGAAAAGGGAGACGGGGACTTTAAAGTCGGCAAGAAAGAGCTTTAGCCATGGATATCGTTGGAAGACTTGCTGAAATTCAACAAGAAATACAAAACGCGGAAACCGAAAAGCTCCAACAGGAGAATTTTCTCGGTCTGTTATGGGAGCATCTGCCAGCTCTCGATCCTGAGGTCGTAGGAAGAGTGATGCAAGGGATACGGGACCGCATTCGAGCTCTTGAAGACCGGAAAGAGGCCCTCCTTCAAGAACACCAATCTCTCCTTGTGGAGGGGGCCATAAGCAACCGCAGTAGAAATAGAAACAACGGGGGGGACTAGAATAGAAGAGTCCGTCGACTCTTTCTAGAAGATTTAAATAAGTAGTCCGTCGACGCAAAGTAGTGTGTTTTAATGCATGGCTTTCTTTGTTATCTTTAATGTTGTTCTATGTCTTTTGTTCACTTAATATGTTCTTAGTTCACTTTGTAATGTTGTGTTTAGTTGTGTGGCTGGTCTACGGTGTGTGTAGGCTTCCTATTGGATGTACTCTTATGTATAAAAATGCTTGTAGTGCTGGAATTGGAATGAAGAAAATCTGCTTTGTTAAATATTCCTTATTTTTTTTTTACGTAATATCCGGTCTTCAATCTTCCTTAGATGTAGATGCTACTTCCCTCGTCTCGTCCGCACTGCCCCTACAACAGATAATAAAAGTCCGTAATAGCACGCGAAAGCTTATGGACGATTCTATCCAAACCTAAAGTAGAAGAAAGCCTACGAAACCATAAAGCTTCCCGGATCTCCCGTTTGGTAACAAACCAAAAGAAAGATAGGATAATAAAGATTGTTACCATAAATATGAAAGCGATCGATGATATCATTGGACACTAAAGGGTGAAACTTTGCTTTGTGGTTCCCACAACTCACGGTTGACGAAGGCAACACATAGTCGGCTGGGAAAGCAGTATACCGGAAAATCTCATTAATCTTAGTATGGAAGAGGGCTCCCCCTCCCTTTTCTTTTTGTTTATTACGAAGCGAGAGGTTTGTCTCAAAGAAATGAGAGAGTCACCGGCAAAGTCTTAACTAAACTATTCCGACTGAATATGAGCCTAAAAAAAAATCCTAACTTCCGAAATGAAGAACATAATCCAGCACTAGGGCAAATTGAGGACTCTGCGCGCCTTGATTGACTAAGTCTAAAATATCTGGTTTAAGTGTAACAATGACTTCCCTGGCCGCGTGCCTAGCCGATTTGGTTGTTGGGTCTGACCAACCACTTGTTGAGCTTAGCCCGCCACTTGTTGGGCTTGATTGTTCACACCAAGTGAAGAACCACCCTTTTATTTTAGTAAAGATATAGAGGCAATAGGAACTTACTTTCCTCGTTCTCGCGGAATTAGTTCGCTTCCTGTCAGCTAGTCGGTCAGTAAGATCCATATAGAAGCGCCAAACAAGAGAAGGAAGTTCGTTTACACAGTACGAGAAAAACAATTCTAAAGAATGGGACTAAGTCTTAAGCAACTTTTTTAGATTATATTAGAAATAATAGCATCAACATAACAATAACATTCTAAAATAAAGCGATATAGGCCATCCATCAACCGAGAAACACAACCTGCCTCAAAGCGCTTCTTTATTAAAAAATAATAGATTATTAAATGAATCCACATATAAACGTGGGCAGGTCTGCTCATTATTTATGTTCGTACATTTATTCATTATTGCAATACAAATAACACCTCCACTTTACTAGTTATGGAGGGGATTCGCGCCGGATGGAACAAGGCGTTTTGAACCGTATACTACTGTTGCTGGAATGAAACGCAGCCTCGGAACAGAATTATGCTGCTTGCTGGGCCCTGATGGTGGAACTGGCATTTTTGGGGGGAAGAAAGCGGCCCCCTTTTGCGGCAGAGTGGGCAGCATCGCTTTCCCTCGTGTAGCTATGATGCCATTCAGAAACAACACAAGAAGAAGAAAAAGCAGTATTTCGCGGATTCTTGCCATCACTGGAAAACAAATTGAGCTGTAGGCATCAAGGTAAGGGACCGAGATTATATACTGCTGCAGAAGCGGAATCGAAGGGGTTGGTTGAAAGGTAAGGATAGCGTGATTGGCCGATTGGTTGGAAGGTAAGGATAGCATGATTGACTGGTTGCGGGTCCTTTGGATCATGGGCCACAGCTACTTGGGTAGAGACCGCTGAACATCATTTGGACAGGCCGAGGCTATATGTATGGGCTTAGGCCTTTTGATGGCTGTCATTTTCTGGGCTATTTGGATGGACTCAGATCCTTTCATGTAGGAGATAGATGGGCTCGGATCCTTTGCATGATTTCATGTGAGGAGCCACCTTTGATGGGCTTTGAATTTGGACAGATCCAGCGGGCCTTCTTCCATGTACTTGGGCTTGCTTTGATGATGGGTAGGCTTGTTGTGCTTGGGCCCTTCTGTGGGCTTTCATCGAGGTTTCATCGAAACAGGCCTGAGTCTTAATTTGTAGGACTTTCTTTGTGATGGTTCATGTAGGCTTGGGTCTTTCATTCGGGCCCTATTGGGGCACCCTGTGGGCCAATGCGTATAAGCTTGGGCTTTGCTTTCTTAACGTGGCTCATTTGACGACTCAGTACATGGATGTCACGAGTCTATTGGCATAGAATATGGAATCTTTTTCACGTAAGCTGGTTGTACAAAGTTTGTTTGTTTATACAGGCAGTGTGATTTGGGGATCTTTTGTTTGCTCCGCAAGGTAGCCAGAGCCAGCCAGTTTTTCATTCAACAGGCATTCTAGTCTTCAACTGCAGAAAAGTAGTGCGGAGAACTAGTCAGAATTGTGCCTGCCATCCAATTCGTGACGTGGATGATCCGCCGAATCCATTGCTGACTTCACCACGATCGATTAGGTGAAACGGTTCTGCAAAGTTTGTTTGTTCATACAGGCAGCATGCTTATAGTAGTCAGAATTGTGCCAGCCATGCAATTCGTACTGCATGGCGATATTACTCTACCACTCTATAAATGGAGGCTCGATAAGTGTCTTCACTTCATCAAATTCAAATCAAAGAAATTGAGTACTAGCACGTATGGCTATGGATGCTGCTGCAAACAGGCTTTCTGCAATTGCTGCCGAAATGGGGCAACTGCAAAATGAAATTCAAGAGCACCGTAGAGTGCTAAACTTCCTTTTGAGAAGTGTTAGAACAACAATAGATCCTGCAAGGAAAGAAGCGCGCATTCGCGCTACCAGAGAGCGCATAGAGGGGAGAGGAGGCATAGTGCAGCCGATCTGCTCAATTATGAAAATCCTATGAATATTAAAGTGGCTGTCTATGCAAGTGTTGAAAGAATTCTTTTAGCCTCTTCTTCGCCTTATTCTGGATCGAAGCAATCAATCGGCAATGAAGCAGCTTCCAATGTCATACCTTTTGCCTCCACTGCTCGCTCTGTTTTCATTCGGAACCTAGCTTCACCACTCTATCTCACTGCGGCTACCCTGATGGAGAAGATTACTGGGCCACTCTCTGCAGGTTCACTCCGGTTGGCATCTACGGATGTCAGGGTGAACGCAATTGTGCGCTTCAATTACTCAGGAAATGGAACCGTCGAAGATTTTTCATTAGAATTCTAAAAAGAATGGTTCATATATAAATCATTTACACCGATGTATCCTATCTTGTTGCTTCCTGTCCCCCTTCACACTCCCCGGCATTCATCCAAGAAGGCTAATCCTGAGGAAGGCAAGTCGAACAACCAAATGATTTAGGAGTTCATACCCGGAAATATCCGATTCATTCCCAAAGAAAGCCCTTTTTTAGCCGAGAGGGAAGATGGAGACTTTGACTTCCTTTTTAGGCCGATAAGATAAGTTTTCTT